TGGTAGGTTGTAAAAAAAATGGCTCAATAGGGACGAGATAGAGCAGGGTTATTATATCTATAGATATTCGCGAGCATAAGTTGTATGCTGGTGTTCAAAATTGATGTTTAATGGGTTTGGTAATTTGTATTTAGATTTTATTTAAGGCCTTATATCTAGGTATATGCTTAGTCTTGTTTTTGGGGTTTGGCAGGACATAAATAGGTATATATTTATACTATAGGGTTAACGGGGGGTAAGGGGGGTTTGGTTAAGCTAGTTATTTATCTATTTAATACATGCGTATATGCGCGTGCGCGCGTATGCGGGTATACGTACGTGTATGCGTGCGTATACGTGGGTGTACGTACGTGTATGCGTGCGTATACGTGGGTGTACGTACGTGTATGCGTGCGTATACGTGAGTGTACGTACGTGTATGCGTGCGTATACGTGAGTGTACGTACGTGTATGCGTGCGTATACGTGAGTGTACGTACGTGTATGCGTGCGTATACGTGAGTGTACGTACGTGTATGCGTGCGTATACGTGGGTGCGCCTATGTGCGTCCGGTTGAGGCCTTAGGATTTAGGTAGTATGTCCTGTGACCATTGACTGAATTACACCTGCTTGGTGAGGTGTGAGCCCCCGCATAGTGAATAAGCCCAGCTACATAGTATTTGACTGAGTCGAGACTTTTAAGTCATAGCTGAATCATAGCAAGCTCGACCCCCCCAAATAAAAAGATACCAAATGCATGACACCACAGTTATGTGTGATCATGGGCTGATTAGTCATTAGTCCATCGAGATGTCCTATTTGAAGTAATTGCAGGATTGGAATCAAGACCTATATGGCCCTGAAGTAAGAACCAGATGCCAGGTATAGTTCTAGAATAGTAACCCCCACGTTGAAATGGGCCCGGAGCGAGAAGAGATTCACGTTCGAGCAAGGGTTGATGGTTTCTCGAGGCAAGGTGATTAAGCTCTTCGGACAGTTGAGGTCCATAGAGAAATAGCTATAGAATAATGTGTATGCACGATATATATATATAATGTCTTATGTAATATTATAGATATATGTACATGCCTAATATTCATGGGGACAAGCACTTAATGCACGATATACATATATAATGTCTTATGTAATATTATAGATATATGTACATGCCTAATATTCATGGGGACAAGCACTTAATGCACGATATACATAGTATATATTGGATAACATATAATGTATGTGTTATGTATTGGTTACGGGGATGGGACATACTGGGCAAGCACAGTAGCATGTTATGTAATATATGAATGCGAGAGTTGTGGGGTGGAGTTGTAGTATTACAGGGAATAGTTTAAAAAGAATTTCAGCTTTGGGTGCTGATGGTGGAGCTTTTGCTTCTTCCTTGAAGTCTTAGGGAGGATGACTATTCTCCTTTTTTGGTTTACAAGACCAAGGTATTATATATACTACGAAGACTCTTCACTTTAGGAGTTGATTTTCGATAGTTCCGAAGACGGGCATGAGGATAAGGATAATAGAAAAGTATAGAATAGAGGCTAGTTGTCCGATGGCGATGAATGGGTGTTCTACTGGTTGACCTCCAATTCATGTTAGTGTTAGTAGGTCTGCTACTAGAAGTCAAAATAAGCATTGGCTGAGTGGTCGGAATATCATGCCTCGTTGGTTTGAGGTGTGGAGTAGTGGTGCGATAGCTAAGATTATAATAGATAGTACTAGGGCTAGTACTCCTCCTAGTTTGTTGGGGATGGATCGGAGGATTGCATATGCGAATAGAAAATATCATTCGGGTTTAATATGTGGTGGGGTGTTTAGTGGGTTGGCTGGGGTGTAGTTGTCTGGGTCTCCTAGAAGGTCTGGTGAGAATAGGACTAGTATTATGAGTATTATGAGTATAATTAGGAGTCCTAGGATGTCTTTGATTGTATAGTAGGGGTGAAATGGAATTTTGTCTGAGTCTGATGAGATTCCTGAGGGGTTGTTAGATCCTGTTTCATGTAGAAATAGGAGGTGTACTGCTGCGAGGGCTGAGATAATGAATGGTAGGATGAAGTGGAATGCGAAGAATCGTGTTAGGGTGGCTTTGTCTACTGAGAATCCGCCTCAGATTCATTCTACTAGGTTAGTTCCGATGTAGGGGATTGCTGATAGTAGATTAGTGATAACTGTGGCTCCTCAGAATGATATTTGACCTCATGGTAGTACGTAACCTATGAATGCAGTTGCTATTACTGTGAGTAATAGGAGAATTCCGATATTTCATGTTTCTATGAATGTATAAGAGCCATAGTATATGCCTCGTCCTACGTGTATGAATAGGCAGATAAAGAATATGGAGGCTCCGTTAGCGTGTATATATCGAATGATTCAGCCGTAGTTGACGTCGCGGCAAATGTGGGTTACTGATGAAAAGGCAGTTGATGTGTCTGATGTGTAGTATATAGCTAGAAATAGGCCTGTTAGGATCTGTAGAATAAGGCACACTCCTAAAAGGGAGCCAAAGTTTCATCAGGCTGAAATGTTAGATGGGGTGGGGAGATCAATGAATGATTCGTTGACGATTTTAATGAGTGGGTGTGATTTGCGGATGTTGGTCATTAAATTCTTGTAGTTGAAATACAACGATGGTTTTTCATATCATAAGTCATGGTTAGATTCCATGTGGGAATAATGATAATATACATTGTATTTATTTTAAGTACTATTTTTGTGGTTAGTTTTGTTAGTTTTTCTTCTAAGCCTTCGCCTATTTATGGTGGGTTTAGCTTGATTGTAGCGGGTGGTGTGGGTTGTGGAATTGTTTTGAGTTTTGGTGGTTCTTTCTTGGGTTTAATAGTTTTTTTAATTTATTTAGGGGGTATGCTTGTGGTGTTTGGTTATACTACGGCTATGGCTGCTGAGCCCTATCCTGAGACTTGGTCTTCTAATAAGGCTGTGTTAGGAGCTTTAATTACGGGGGTGTTGGCAGAGCTTTTAATAGCTTGTTATATTTTAGAGGATGAGGATACTGAGGTTATTTTTGGTTTTAATGGTGCGGGTGACTGGGTGGTTTATGATACTGGTGATTCAGGTTTCTTTAGTGAGGAGGCTATGGGGATTGCTGCTTTATATAGTTATGGGACTTGATTAGTTGTTGTTACTGGGTGGTCTTTGCTTATTGGTGTACTAGTTATTATGGAGATTACCCGTGGAAATTAATTAGTAGGATGCTGAGGGTTATAGTAATTATGAAGGAGAGGAAATAGAGCTTGATTAATCCCTTTTGGTTTGATACGATAGAGGATGATTTTATTTGGAAATGGGAAATAGTTTTGGGCATTACATTTTCTAGTCAGATGGTGTCTAGTAATATTGATGCAGATTTTTGACTTATGTTGAGGTTAGCTAGTGGTAAGGAGCGGTGCATGATAGTTGGGAAGTAGCCCAGGAGGTTGGAGAACTTGAAGAAGTTTGATGAATAATTGAATTTTAGGTTTTTAGTTGCTAGGTTAAGTTCTAGGGCTAGGATGAAGCCTATGATTGTTACGGTAAGGGCTATTAGTTTTAGGTAATTGGGCATAGTTATTTGTGGGATGTTTATTGGGGGGATATTATATGAGATTAAGTATCCCGCGAAGATGCTACCGATTAATAGGCGTTTGATTGAGTTTACTAGTAGGGGGTTATTCTCGTTGATTAGCACTATGGAGTTAAAGCGAGGTTGTCCTAGGAGTGCGAAGAATATAATTCGAGTGCTGTAGACAGCGGTTAGAGAGGTGGCGATAAGGGTTATTAATAGGGCTCAGGCGTTGGTATACGACGTGTTGGCGGTTTCAATAATTAGGTCTTTGGAGTAGAATCCGGTTAGAAAAGGTATTCCTGTAAGTGCGAGGCTTCCAACAATGAGGGAGGTAGTGGTGAATGGTATAGATTTATATAGGCCCCCTATTTTTCGGATGTCTTGTTCATCATTTAGGCTGTGGATAATTGATCCGGAGCACATGAATAACATGGCCTTGAAGAAGGCGTGTGTACAGATGTGCAGGAATGCGAGGTGGGGTTGGTTGATGCCGATTGTTACAATTATAAGTCCGAGTTGGCTTGAGGTAGAGAAAGCTACAATTTTTTTGATGTCATTTTGTGTTAGAGCACATACAGCTGTGAATAGTGTTGTAATAGCCCCTAAGCATAGAGTTGAGGTCTGGATCATTTTATTTTGTTCCATGAGGGGGTGGAAGCGAATTAGTAGAAATACCCCTGCTACCACTATTGTGCTTGAGTGAAGTAGGGCGGATACAGGTGTGGGTCCTTCTATGGCAGATGGTAGTCACGGGTGTAGTCCAAATTGGGCGGATTTACCAGTGGCTGCTAGAAGTAGGCCTATTAGTGGTATATTTAGATTTTCATATTGTGTGACGAAGATTTGTTGGAAGTCTCATGTGTTTGTATTGGAGAGGAATCATGCTATTGATATAATAAATCCTACGTCTCCAATACGATTATAGAGGATTGCTTGGAGGGCAGCGGTATTAGCGTCTGTTCGGCCATATCACCATCCGATAAGTAGGAATGATATAATGCCTACTCCTTCTCATCCGATAAATAGTTGRAATAGGTTGTTAGCGGTTACTAAGATGATTATGGTAATGAGGAATATAAGAAGATATTTGAAGAATCGGTTAATGTAGGGGTCTGCGTGTATATATCATATTGAGAATTCTATAATTGATCATGTAACGAAYAATGCTACTGGTACGAAGATAACTGAGAAGTAGTCTAGTTTGAAGCTCATGGAGAGTTTTAGGGTTTGAATTGTCAGTCAATGTCAGTTGGAGATAATCGCTTCTTGTCCAGAATTAATGRATATTATGGCTGGAATTATACTGGTAATGAAGGCGTAGGAGACTGTGGTTTTTACGTAGTTAGGATATAGGTCGTTTTTGTATGCTTTAGTGCTAATCATCATAATAGGTAGTAATAGTATGAATATGGCTGTTAATGTTAGAGAGGTAAATATATTTATTACTTTCATTTGGAGTTGCACCAATTTTTTGGTTCCTAAGACCAACGGATTACTTCTATCCTATAAAAGTTGAAAAAGCCATGTTGTTAGACACGGGAGCATGAATTAGCAGTTCTTGCATACTTTTTCGGTAAATGAGAAGATTCAAACTTCTATTGTTAGGTTCACAACCTAAAGTTTTATATTAAACTATATTTACAGTAAGGAGGACCTAGGATAATTTTGGGCTTAAGAGATAAGAGTACGAGTGGAAGTATGTGTAATGCTATTAAAGCATTTTCCCGTGTGAACGATGGTTTGATGCTTTTAGTGTGGTATGTATTTTTTCCTCGTTGGGTTGTAATTAGTATGTAGAGGGAATACAGGGCTGTGATAATAATGTTCGTCCCCATGAGGATGATGGTGGTGTTTGATCATGAAAAGGAGGCCATGATTACGAATAGTTCTCCGACCAGGTTAATTGATGGGGGTAGGGCCAGATTTGCGAGGCTGGCCAGTAGTCATCAGGCAGCTATTAGGGGAAGTAGGGTTTGTAGGCCTCGTGCTAGAATTATTGTTCGACTGTGTACTCGTTCATAGTTTGAATTTGCGAGGCAAAATAGTATTGAGGATGTTAGTCCGTGGGCAATTATTAGAGCTGTTGCTCCTATATAGCTCCATGGTGTTTGAATTAGGACTGCTACGATAACTAGAGCTATATGACTTACGGATGAGTATGCGATTAGAGATTTTAGGTCGGTTTGGCGTAAGCAGATTGAGCTTGTTATAATTATTCCTCATAGTGATAGTATTAGGAAGGGATATGCTATTTGGTTTGTTAGGGGGTTAAGTAGTGTTGTGATGCGTATTATCCCGTAACCCCCTAGTTTCAGGAGCACTGCGGCTAGGACTATCGATCCAGCGATTGGGGCTTCTACGTGTGCTTTGGGTAGTCAGAGATGTAAGCCATATAAAGGCATTTTTACTATAAATGCTATTATACATGCTAATCATATAAAAATATTAGATCATGTGGTGGATATTGGTTTATTTCAGTACTGTATAATTAGGAAATTTAGAGATCCCGAGGTGTTTTGGATGTATAACAATGCAATTAGAAGTGGTAGTGAGCCTACGAGAGTATAGAATAGGAAATAAAGTCCTGCATTCAACCGCTCTGTTTGGTTACCTCATCGGGTGATAATAATTAAAGTAGGAATTAATGTGGCTTCAAATAGAATGTAGAATATAATTAGTTCTGTAGAGGTAAATGTTATGATTAGGAATAGTTGAAGGGTGATTAGTATTGTAATATATAGTTTTTTTCGGGTCAGGGTTTCTTTTGATAAGTGGGACTGGCTGGCTGTGATTATTAGTGGTAGTAGTCATGTAGTTAGTGCTAATAAGGGGGCTGATAGGGAATCTGAGAAAAATAGGAGTGAGAAGTTTAGGCTATTGTCGTTAAGTTGGTTGAGATATGTAAGGCTGATGAGGCTAATTAATAGGCTGTAAGCTGTGGAGTTAATTCAGATCATGTTGGGTTTAGATAGTCATGTTAGTGGAATTAATATAATTGTTGGTAGAATAATTTTTAGCATTGTAGTAAATTTAGATTTTGTACGTAGTCATTTCCATAAGTGTTGGATACCATTACTAATAGGGACAGGCCTAGTGCTGCTTCGCAGGCAGCAAACACTAGCAGGATGATGGGGGTCATACTGGCTAGTGTGAAATGATTATTTAGGATAATTAGAGTGATTATAACGAATAGGGATAGCATTATGCCTTCTAAGCATAAGAGGGAGGATATTAGGTGGGATCGGTAGATTAATATACCCAGGAGAGATATAATGAAGGCTAGGAAGATGTTAATATATACAATGGACATTTGATAATTGTAGTATTAGCTACAGTCTAATGAGTCGAAATCATTTATTTTGGTTTAAACTAATTATCATATTCGGTTCACTCTAATCCCTTTTGAGTTCACTCGTAGGCTAGGCTTGCAGCTAGAAGTAAGATTAATAGTAATGCCATTGTAAGCATGGTTGATAAGTTGTTTGTTTGTGAGGCTCAAGGCAGGGGGAGGAGAAGTGCAATTTCTAGGTCAAATAGTAGGAATGTAATAGCGATTAAGAAAAATTTTATGGAGAAAGGTAAGCGGGCAGATCCTATAGGGTCAAATCCGCATTCATATGGGCTCGCTTTTTCTGCATACGGGTTTAGTTGAGGCAGTCAGAATGCAATTAGTACAAGTAGTGCGGATAGTATCGTATTAACAGATAGGGCTAATATTATGTTTATTATTTCTTTTCGGGTTACACCGAAACTAATTGATTGGAAGTCAATTGTACTAGTTAATACTAAAGAAATATGATCCTCATCAATAAATGGATACGTACAGGAATAGTCATACTACGTCTACGAAGTGTCAGTATCAGGCAGCGGCTTCAAATCCAAAATGATGATTAGATGTAAAGTGAAATTTTAGTTGGCGGAGAAAACAAACAATGAGGAAAGTAGATCCAATGATTACGTGTAGTCCATGAAATCCTGTAGCCATAAAAAAGGTGGAACCGTAGACTCCATCTGAGATGGTGAATGTTGTTTCATAGTATTCTGAGGCTTGAAGTAAAGTAAAGTACACGCCTAGTGAGATAGTAATCAATAGGGCTTGGAGCATGTGTTTTCGGTTACCCTCTATTAGGCTATGGTGAGCTCAGGTGATAGACACTCCTGAGGCTAATAGTACGGATGTATTGAGTAACGGAACTTCTAAGGGGTTAAGGGGGATAATGCCTGTGGGAGGCCAGCAGCCTCCTAATTCTGGGGTAGGGGCAAGGCTTGAATGGTAAAAGGCTCAGAAGAAGCCTGCGAAGAAGAAAACCTCTGAGATAATAAATAGGACTATTCCGTATCGCAGCCCTTTTTGAACGGTAGGCGTGTGGTGACCTTGGAATGTGCTTTCTCGAATAATGTCCCGTCATCATTGATATATAGTCAGGGTATTGGTAATTATACCTAAAATTAATAATACTGTTGAGTTGAAGTGGAACCATATGGCCAATCCTGAGGTTATTAGAAGAGCGGACAGAGCTCCTGTGAGTGGTCATGGGCTTGGGTTTACTATGTGGTATGTATGGGTTTGGTGGGTCATTATGTGTTGTCATGTAGGTATAGGCTTACCAGCAATGTAAATACATAGGCTTGAATTAGGGCTACGGCAAATTCAAGAATTGTCAATAGAATAAGGATAATAAAGGTAATGAAAGCAATAGAAGTACTGATATTTATTAAGACTAGGGTAGCCCCTCCGATTAGGTGAATTAGTAGGTGGCCTGCAGTGATGTTGGCTGTAAGTCGTACAGCCAGGGCTATTGGTTGAATAAATAGGCTAATAGTTTCAATAACTACAAGCATTGGAATTAGTGGTAAAGGTGTTCCTTGGGGTAGAAAATGGGCTAGGGATGATTTTGTCTTGTGTCGGAATCCCATAATTACTGTACCGGCTCATAGGGGAATGGCCATTCCTAGGTTTATTGATAGTTGTGTTGTGGGCGTAAATGAGTGTGGAAGAAGGCCCAGTAGATTAGTTGAGCCGATAAATAGAATCAGGGATATTAGTATGAGGGCTCATGTCTGTCCTTTGTGGTTGTGAATAGCTAGTATTTGTTTTGATGTAAGTTGGATTAGTCATTGTTGGAGTGAGATTAGGCGATTGTTAATTAATCGATTTGGTGCAGGGAATATGATGCTTGGGAATATAATAATAAGGATTACGACGGGAAGTCCTATTATTGTTGGGGTAGTGAAAGAGGCGAATAGATTTTCGTTCATTTTTTTTCTCAAGGAGTGGGTTGTTTTAGTGAAATTGTGGATTTTAACTCTGGGTTTGACGGGTATAAGTGCTTTGATAATTTTAGTTGAAATACAATGAATAATGTTGTGATTATTGACACGATCGTAATGAATCAAGTTGATGTGTCTAGTTGTGGCATATCACTAAGGGGAGGTTAAATTCCCAGTCTTTAACTTAAAAGGTTAACGCTTGTTTAGCTTCTTAATGAGGTTATAGTATGGATGTTGATCATTTTTCGAAATGTTTTAGTGGAATTAATTCAAGTACAATGGGCATAAAGCTGTGGTTCGAGCCACAGATTTCTGAACACTGGCCATAGTATAATCCAGGTCGGGTGCCCATAAGAGTTGTTTGATTTAGTCGTCCTGGGATAGCATCAGTTTTTAGGCCTAATGATGGTACGGCTCATGAGTGTAATACATCCTCTGATGAGATTAATATTCGAATGGTTATTTCTATGGGTAAAACAACTCGGTTATCGACTTCTAGTAGTCGTAGTTCTCCAGGCTTTAGTTCTTGAGTGGGTACTATGTAAGAGTCGAAGCTTAGGTCTTCATAGTCTGTATATTCATAACTTCAGTATCATTGGTGTCCCATGGTTTTTACTGTTAAAGAGGGGCTATTAATTTCATCTATTATGTAAAGGATTCGTAGGGAAGGTAGTGCAATAAGGATTAGGATAATGGCGGGTAAAATTGTTCAGATGGTTTCTACCTCTTGGGCATCTATCGTACTTGTATGTGTGAGTTTAGTTGTTAATATTAGTGAGATAATATATAGTACTAGTGAGCTAATTAGAAATACAATCATTAGTGTGTGATCATGGAAATGTAGTAATTCTTCTATAATAGGAGATGAAGCATCTTGAAATCCTAATTGGAACGGGTATGCCATAGAGATACAAAGGATTTAAACCTATAATTTAACTTTGACAAAGTTATGTAATTTTTTACTAGTATCTCCTTATTGAGAAAGACATAGTGGTTATGATGTTGGCTTGAAACCAATTTTAGGGGGTTCGATTCCTTCCTTTCTTATTTTGAGACCACGTAAGTTGGCTCTTCAAATGTGTGGTATGGGGGAGGACACCCATGTAATCATTCGAGGTTGGTATTGATTATTTCAATCATTGCCACTTCTCGTTTAGACGCAAATGCTTCTCATACCATGAAGACTATCAATATCACTGCTGTCAATGAAATAAAAGAGCCTATTGAGGAGATTGCGTTTCAGGTTGTATAGGCATCTGGATAATCAGAGTAACGCCGAGGTATCCCGGATAGTCCGAGAAAATGTTGCGGGAAGAATGTTATATTAACACCTACAAATATAATTGTGAAGTGAGCTTTTGCTCAAGTATCGTCTAGAGTATACCCCGAGAATAGTGGAAACCAGTGAACGAAGCCTCCCATGATGGCGAATACAGCCCCTATTGATAATACATAGTGGAAGTGGGCTACTACATAATATGTGTCGTGGAGGACAATATCTAGTGAAGAATTGGCTAGTACGATGCCTGTTAATCCGCCGACTGTAAATAGGAAGATGAAGCCTAGAGCTCATAGTATGGCAGGCGATCATTTAATGTTACGTCCGTGAAGAGTGGCGAGTCAGCTGAATACTTTCACTCCAGTAGGGATAGCAATAATTATTGTAGCTGATGTAAAATATGCTCGTGTATCAACGTCTATACCTACTGTAAATATGTGGTGGGCTCACACAATGAAGCCTAGGAAGCCAATAGATATTATTGCTCAAACCATTCCTATATAACCGAAAGGTTCTTTTTTACCTGAATAATATGTGACAATATGAGAGATTATGCCAAAGCCTGGTAGAATCAGGATATAGACTTCTGGATGACCGAAGAATCAGAATAAGTGCTGGTACAGAATTGGGTCTCCTCCTCCAGCAGGGTCGAAAAATGTGGTATTTAGATTTCGGTCTGTTAAGAGTATTGTAATGCCAGCTGCTAGTACAGGTAAGGATAGAAGAAGTAACACAGCTGTGATTAGTACGGATCAAACGAATAGGGGTGTTTGATATTGAGATATAGCTGGTGGTTTTATGTTAATGATTGTTGTGATAAAATTAATGGCTCCTAGAATAGAGGAAACACCTGCAAGGTGAAGAGAGAAAATAGTCAGGTCTACGGATGCTCCTGCATGGGCTAAGTTGCCGGCTAAGGGTGGATACACGGTTCATCCAGTTCCTGCTCCCGCTTCCACTATTGATGATGCTAGAAGAAGTAGGAAGGATGGAGGGAGGAGTCAGAAGCTCATGTTATTTATTCGGGGGAACGCCATGTCAGGTGCTCCAATTATTAGTGGTACTAGCCAGTTTCCAAACCCGCCGATTATGATTGGTATAACCATGAAGAAGATTATTACGAATGCATGGGCGGTAACGATTACGTTATAAATCTGGTCATCTCCGAACAGAGAACCTGGTTGGCCAAGTTCGGCCCGAATTAAAAGACTAAGAGCAGTTCCCACTATACCAGCCCAGGCTCCAAATAGAAGATATAGGGTGCCAATATCTTTGTGGTTGGTAGAGAACAATCAACGATCTATGAACATAGGTAAAATGGCTGAGCAAGCATTAGACTGTAAATCTAAAGACAGAGGTTTGAACCCTCTTTTTGCCAAGCTTCGTGGTGAAATATCATATTGAATTGCAAATTCAAAGGAGCAGCTTCGACGCTGCCGGGGCTTCTCCCGCCTTTTTTCCCCTAGACGGCGGGAGAAGTAGATTGAAGCCAGTTGATTAGGGTTTTTAGCTGTTAACTAAAGTTTCGTGGGATGGAAGCCCACCAATCTAGTAAGGGCTTAGCTTAATTAAAGCGTTTGGTTTGCATTCAATTGATGTGAGATAGATTCTCGCAGTCCTTAGGGTTGTTTTGCAGGGATTAAATCTGTATGATTTGCTTAGGGCTTTGAAGGCCCTTGGTCTAGTCTAGCCTAAACCCCTAGTCCAGGATTGATAGGAGTGGTGTAATTGGAAGTAGTATTGTTGAGATTACAGTTAGTGGGGGTAGAAAAATTATTTTTTTTGTGCTGTCAAATTTTCATTTTATTATCATGTTATTTGTTGAAGGGAATATGGTGAGTGTTGTGGTGTATGTGAGTCGTATGTAGAAAAACAGATTAAGTAATGCTGTGATTGCTAGTAGGGTTGGTATGATAATTATTTCGTTTTTGGTGAGTTCTAGAATGATTATTCATTTTGGGATAAATCCTGATAATGGGGGAAGTCCTCCTAGGGAGAGTATTAGTATAAGGATTAGTGAGGTGATTAAAGGTGTTTTATTTCATGTTTGTGATAGTGATAGGGTTGTTGTGGAGGAGCTGTATATGAATAATATAAAGGTGGTTAATGTTATAATGATGTAGATTGTTAGGTTTAGAACCATTATTGTGGGGTTGTAGAGTGTAATGGCTGCTATTCATCCTATGTGTGCGATTGAGGAGTATGCTAGGATTTTTCGTAGTTGTGTTTGGTTTAGTCCTCCTCATCCTCCGATCAGAACGGATGCAATGGCTATTGGTAATAGTAGGTTTGGGTTAATGGCTGGTGAGATTTGGTAAAGGATTGATAGGGGCGCAATTTTTTGTCATGTTAGTAGGATCAGGCCTGAGGATATGTGGATTCCTTGGGTGACTTCTGGCACTCAGAAGTGGAATGGGGCTAGACCTAGTTTTATAGCTAGGGCAATGGTTATTATGGCTGATGCTGCGGGGTGTAGGGTTTTTGATAGGGTTCATTGTCCGGAGTATAGTAGGTTAATGGCGATTCCCATTATGAGAATTATAGATGCGGTTGCTTGTGTTAGAAAATATTTTGTGGATGCTTCGATGGCTCGGGGGTTGGATTTTTTTATGAGAATGGGAATGATGGCTAGTGTGTTTATTTCGAAGCCAATTCAGACTATTAGTCAGTGAGAGCTGGTTAGTACAATTATGGTTCCTGAGATTACGGTTATTATAATGGTGAGGAGGATTGAGGGTTTAATTAGTACGGGAAGGGTATAAACCAACATTTTCGGGGTATGGGCCCGATAGCTTATTTAGCTGACCTTACTGTAGAATGTGGTGTAATATGGTAGCACGAAGATTTTTGAGTTCTTAGGATTAGGTTCGAGTCCTATAATTCTAGAAATAAGAGGGTTTAAACCTCTATTATTTACTCTATCAAAGTAACTCTTTTATCAGACATATTTCTTATGTTAGAGGTGGGATGCTAGCGGTTATGATAGGTAATGATACGTGTCATATGCATAGGGCCAGGGTGAGTGGTAGGAAGTTTTTTCATAGTAAGTGTATTAGTTGATCATATCGGAATCGTGGGTAGGATGCTCGGATCCATAGGAAGATAATTGTTAAGATTAGGGTTTTGACTATAAAGTTTGTAGTATAGAGTTCTGGCATGTAGGGATTATGGGATGCCCCAAAGAATAGGACTGTTGTCAGGCTATTTATTATGATAATATTAGCATATTCTGCTATAAAAAATAAGGCGAATGGACCTGCTGCATATTCTACGTTAAATCCGGATACTAATTCTGATTCTCCTTCTGTTAGATCGAATGGAGCCCGGTTGGTTTCTGCTAATGTTGAGATAAATCATATTATAGCTAGTGGTCATGTTGGAAAAATTAGTCATATATGTTCTTGAGTGGTAATTAGGGTGGCTAGTGTAAATGAGCCGTTTATTAGTAGTACTGATAGAAGAATAATGGCTAGTGTAACTTCGTATGAGATAGTTTGGGCTACAGCTCGTAGGGCTCCAATTAGGGCGTATTTTGAGTTGGAGGCTCATCCTGATCATAGGATTGAGTATACGGCGAGGCTGGACATAGCTAGTATAAATAGGATTCCTAGATTTATATTAATGAGTGGGTGTGGTATGGGTAGGGGAATTCATATAATTAGGGCCAGTGTGAGGGCTAGGATAGGGGCTATGATGAATATGGATACGGAGGATGTTAGGGGTCGGAGGGGTTCTTTGGTGAAGAGTTTTAGGGCGTCCGCGATGGGTTGGAGTAGGCCGTAGGGTCCTACGATGTTTGGTCCTTTGCGGAGTTGTATGTAACCTAATACTTTACGTTCGACTAGTGTAAGGAAGGCTACGGCGAGCAGGATTGGGATGCTTAGTGATAGGATGTTAAGTATAAACATGTTGTTAGGGAGAGGAATTGAACCTCTGATGGTAAAGGTTTAAGTTTTATGCAATTACCGGGCTCTGCCACCCTAACAAGCCCGGGCTCTTGGGCTAAGTGAATAATGGGTGAGTTGCTTAGATTGAGATTATATCATCTATTATATTGAAGGCGCTTTTGCAAAGGGGGCCTYATTTCTCTTGTCCTTTCGTACTGGGAGAAATTGTTTAATAGATAGAAACCGACCTGGATTACTCCGGTCTGAACTCAGATCACGTAGGACTTTAATCGTTGAACAAACGAACCTTTGATAGCTGCTGCACCATCGGGATGTCCTGATCCAACATCGAGGTCGTAAACCCTATTGTCGATATGGACTCTAGAATAGGATTGCGCTGTTATCCCTAGGGTAACTTGTTCCGTTGATCAAATATTTTGGATCAATAAGTGATGTAATACTTTTGACTAGTAGGTCTAGATTTAAAATCACTCGGAGGTTATTTTATTCTCCGAGGTCACCCCAACCCAAATTGTTGACCCATGTGGAGGTTTGTTATCCCTGTCGGTTAGGTTTTTGTTTTCTTGGGTCAGTTAATTGAARCTCCATAGGGTCTTCTCGTCTTATTGTTTTATTCCCGCCTCTTCACGGGAAGGTCAATTTCACGGATCGGAAGTAAGAGACAGTTAAACCCTCGTGTGGCCATTCATACAAGTCCCTATTTAAGGAACAAATGATTATGCTACCTTTGCACGGTCAGGATACCGCGGCCGTTTAACTAGTGTCACTGGGCAGGCAGTGCCTCTAATACTAGAAATGCTAGAGGTGATGTTTTTGGTAAACAGGCGGGGTTTGTGTTTGCCGAGTTCCTTTTACTTCTTTTAATCTTTCCTTAGTTGCATGCCTGTGTTGGATTAACAGTTGAATTGATATTTAATTTATGTTTGGGCTGTTTTTATCTTATTGTTAACTATCAGTGGTTATCCGTTCTGATATAGGCTTATGCGGGGAGAATTATTTCTTGTTACTCATATTAGCATTATTGCTTCTATTGTAAAATAGATTGGCCCAGTATTAGGTTGGGAGTTGGTTGCATATTTTTGACATTAAGGGTATGTTCTGTTGTTGAGCTTGAACGCTTTCTCAATTGATGGCTGCTTTTAAGCCAACTATGGTTGGTGTTGATGCTTACTCTCTAATTAAGGCTGTATCCTAATTCTAAAAAGCTGTACCTTTTTAGATTATATTTTAAGCTTACATTTGAATTCTGGGTTTTTTAGGTAAGCTTAACGTTGAACTAAAATTCTTTTTCTGGGCAACCAGCTATCACCAGGCTCGTTAGGTTTTTCACCTCTACCTACAAATCTTCTCACTATTTTGCTACATAGACGAGTTCATCCTGAATAGATTGTTCGTAGGTAGCTCGTCTGGTTTCGGGGGGTCTAGCTTAAGTTCTCTTTGTTAGACTATGTCTAGCTAATCCATTATGCAAAAGGTACAAGGGGTAATCTTTGCTGTGTAGTGCTTTGGGTTTTTTCTTTCATCTTTCCCTTGCGGTACTGTCTCTATAGCGCCAAGTTAAATTTCTATCTCCTATACTTTTATATGTTGGGTAAATGTTTTGATTTATGTTATCATGCTAGTTGAATTTGTTGTTGTTTGGGCTAGGTTTGGCTCAAGATGGTCAGTTTGATATGAAATCTTCTGGGTGTAGGCCAGATGCTTTATTTAAGCTACATCTTGTTTAATCCAAGCACACTTTCCAGTATGCTTACCTTGTTACGACTTATCTCCTCTTGTATTAAGTGTAATTTTAATAGGTTATGTTTGGGTTTGTGTACTTGAGGAGGGTGACGGGCGGTGTGTGCGTGCTTCATGGCCCGATTCAGCTGAGCGCTCTATTCTCAGCTTACTGCTAAATCCTCCTTTAGTTTTTGGTTTCATAAAAACTTTCGTGAGATGTTCTTGTGTAGAAAATGTAGCCCATTGCTTTCCACCTCATGGGTTACACCTTGACCTAACTTTTTTATGTTAAGATACTTTTGCTTACTGTTATTCCTTTTGAGGGTTTGCTGAAGATGGCGGTATATAGACTGTATTAGCAAGAGGTGGTGAGGTTTATCGGGGTTTATCGATTATAGAACAGGCTCCTCTAGAGGGATGTGAAGCACCGCCAAGTCCTTTGAGTTTTAAGCTGTTGCTAGTAGTTCTCTGGCGGATAGGTTTGTTAAGTTAACTATCTAGATTTAGGGCTAAGCATAGTGGGGTATCTAATCCCAGTTTGGGTCTTAGCTGTCGTGTAGTGGGGGTATTAAAGTTACTTTCGTGTTGTATTTTCATGTTAACTGTGGCTTTTTACGGCTTAGTTAAGGTTTAACTTTAGTGGTAGGTTGTTTCTGGAACACGCTTTACGCCGTGTGTCTATTAGTCTGGGTTAATCGTATGGCCGCGGTGGCTGGCACGAAATTTACCAACCCTAATTTAATATGGCTTAGTCGAACTTTCATTCATGGCTTAATTTTTGTCACTGCTGTAGCCCGTGGGGGTGTGGCTGAGCAAGGCGTTATGAGCTACATTTTGTGTGCTTGATACCTGCTCCTTTAGGTCAGTTATGACTTAGAGGGCATTTTCACCGGGATGCGGAGGCTTGCATGTGTAATCCTATTAGTAACTAATGGAAGGGCCAGGACCAAACCCTTGTGTTTATGGAATCTGGTGATTCATCTAGGCATTTTCAGTGCCTTGCTTTAGGTATTTAAGCTACATTAAC